AGAAAAAAAAAAGGCATGTCCACTGTTATTAGATATTCGAATTTTCTGAAAGGTAACTATCCCGCTTTCATATAAAAATTTATATAGAATCTTTGAAAAAGACTTTTTCATACTTCATAAAAAATAAAAAAGAAAAAGACTTACTGTCTTTAGGATCTGATGCTACACCGCTGCTCAATACCTTAGGGGATCCACTCTATTACATAAGTAGATTCCTAAGATTTATCTCATATTATGATATAAATAAACAGCTCTTGTTGTATCGGTCCAAAACCTTTCCAATTGATCTTTACGGTGCTTCCTCTATCAATTAAATCTTTTTTTATCCATAGAAAAGAAAGTATTTAGGCATATCTAGTCTTCACTTCATATTTCGATCGATGAAGTTTATTTATTTGCTACAGCTGATAAAAAATCGTTTTGGACGATGCTTATGTAGAAAGCCCTTTTTTTGTGTTTCTAGTATTTCATTGACTAGCTGTTCGTTCTTTTTTTCTATAGTGGAGATAGTCGCACGTAATGACAGATCACAGCCATATTATTAAAAGCTTGTGGTAAAAAGGGGTTTCGTTCTAATGCCCGAAAATAATATTCTAAAGCTTTGGTATGTTCCCCATTACTTGTGTGGATAAGGCCTATATTATAGAGTATATAACTTCGATCATAGGGGTCAATTTCTAGTCGCATAGCTTCATAATAATTCTGTAATGCTTCCGCATAATTTCCTTCAGATTGAGCCGACATCCGTTACGGTCGTCATTCGCTTTAACGAATTCTCCGTTTCAGAACCGTATGTGAGATTTTCATCTCATACGGCTCCTCCTTTAGGTGCATAATGAAAATAATATATGGAAAAATGTGATGTCATTATGAACTAAGCGGGGCTAATGTTTTTACAAGAAATCCCTAGCCAACCTTCTTGCAAAAGATCTTTTCTTACTACCAAGTGGGTTCATGCTAGATAAAAATAAAAAAGGAAACTCTAAAAATTTCTTTGTTCTCAACGCCCCTAAATTTCCAGGAATTAGTCACTTCAACAGTCTTCAATGGTTATACGGGTATCCAAAGTACGAACGAGATGGATGTTTATTGTTCCAACCATTTTAATTAGTCCCAATCCCAAAGAAGAAAGAAAGGGAATCATTTTGAAGAAAGTTTTCGTGTTGTTGATTTCTCGGCGTAGTGCTTCTTCCCCTATGCCTCCTATTCGTATATTGTATTAGTGTAGTAGGATTGATCTGTAATACGGGAACCATAGGTCAAAACCTTTTGCTCAATACTATAATTCACAATTGAAGCATCTAAGGCTGCATTAATCGTGGATACATGACAGAAGGGATTGTTTTTTTTATATTATAAACTTCACCTTCAAAAGCGTAGATTTTTTTTTCAATACTCGTTTTTCTTTCTATTCCAAATCGGCGAGAAATAAAAAAAAATAATGATAATCAAATCGCACCATCTCTGTAATAAGTAAATGCCTCTTTTTCTCCGGAAGTTGTCGGAATGACTCGTAATAAGATATCGGCTACAATTGTAAAGGTTTTATCAATAAAATTTCCATTTATACGCGATCTTGGCATAGGTAGTAATCCATTCTCTAACTCTTTTTATTTCCTTTACCTTTTCTTTTGTGAGAAAATTTTCTCACAAACAAAGGAATTGTATAGTACGAACTAACATAAAAGCGGACTCATAAAAAAAAAAAAAAAACCTTATATCTACTTCCAATTTTTCCGGTCAAAAAAGGTATCTATTAACCATAATCTAAAAAACGATGAATAACTCGCTATTCACCCAGATACTCAGTCATAATCCTGATGTCGGAGAGATGGCCGAGTGGTTGAAGGCGTAACATTGGAACTGTTATGTAGACTTTTGTTTACCGAGGGTTCGAATCCCTCTCTTTCCGTACTTTCAACTAATTCACCAATCTTACGTGATTGACCACAATGTATCAAATCCAATAAAAAAGAATAGATATAAAATCTACCTTTTTTTTATTTTGAAATAGATTCTCTTTTCCTAATTTCTTTCATATGGAAAATGCTAGGAAGAGCAAACAAGGGATCCAAATCTCCCTACCAATCTATGATACATGAATAGTAAAAAGATTCCTCGATAAAATCCCTTACCTTGTGCCTTTTTTTTTTTAATCAAAAAAGAGGGCAAAGGGGAGTTGTCCGAACTCTTGTTTTTAGTAATTTTTTTTACTTAAGTTAGGTTTATTAAGTCTGTCGAGAGTAATATTCTACGACAAGCAATTCATTTATTTTCAAACCGACGCATTTCCTATCTATTATTTGATTGACTAACCCTTCATATTGGAATGTGTGAAGAGTCAGATGGTTTGGCAATTCCTCAGGGGCAGATGAATCAAGAAGATTTTGAACCAAAGTTCTAGAGTTTTGTTCATCCTTCACTGTAATAATATCTCGGGGTTTGCAGCGATAACTTGGTATATCAACTATACGACCATTAACTAAAATATGTCCATGGT